ACCAAAGGGCACAGCGGGTTCAAGCACAAAGGGTTCTCCCAATAGTTCTTGACACTTGAAGTCACCTGGTCTTAGCACCTCCCTCTTAGTAAGGAGTTGGTTTCACCTTTTCCCACTCGTACCTCGAAGGCAGCCAATCTGTATCCTCTTCTTGGCAAGACGCTTTTCCATCTAAGCGATGAAACAATCTATAGATTCTACCCTTTGCTCTTGATTTTGTGATTCACTTGAGTTAAAAACTCCCGCTGGCGTTGGGGCCTACTAGGATCTACCTTTCTTGAAATGGTTTTCCGAACTACCTAATCATATAAACAAAACTGATCTAGCGGTGCTCTGACCAATTGAACTACAATTCCAAGTTTCAACAATTGAGGAAAATAAACCATACCCAATCGAGGTTCTCGGGCATCTTCCCTTTCATCGACAGGGTTCGAATCTCTTTCTTTTGGGGAAAATCTCCTTCCTAAGTTACTCATGCGAATAGGCGAATTTCTATATTTCTAGATATAGAGCAGGTGTAGCGCAATCTGTTCAGTGAGAACTTCTGGGGCAGACATGGTATAACTCTTTGTTCGAATCATAAGAATTGGGTCGCCGGGAGATCAAAATGAATATCGTTAAAGAAGGAAGATTTCAATTATTCGGCAGGAACGTCTGAGCGAAACGCTTTGGCACGGAAGGGGGTCAGGTTGGCTCCTGGGTGAAGTTGGGGTACGCCTTATGCCTTGTGTCGAGTGATGAAGAACTATCAAAAGCAGTCACAAATGAAGAGGTTGAAAGCTCGATCTTTCTCAATAACACATGATACGAAGGGGATGTGGGCTAGTAAGGAAAGGTAGAAATCCTGCTATTTAATGTGGAAATCATCCTCTTATATAATCATATAGTAGAGTATCGCCCAATGAAAGAAACGTCTGACTTTTAAAAGTAGACTCGGTTGGGCCAAGGAAACATAACTGACCGAATCTGGAGGTGTGAAGTGGATAAATCTGATTCCCATAAGTCATCTTCTTATGAGTTAGTTCAATTCATGGTCAAGTTCTTTTGAGAAAAGCCCCCGGTATCGAAGTGCAACTTTCCTTTTAGTCGATCGTGATGTAAGTCTATTATTCCTTTCATCATAGGTAAGGCAAAGCACTTTCTCTTAAGAATGCATCTGGTTTCATCTTTCTTTAGTTAACCCACCTTTTTCTAAAAGTGCTTGTAGTAATTCTGGGAAAAAGGCTTTATTAATTATTATATTAGCATAGCATTAAGTAGTAAACATTTTACACTAGGGGTTTTACCATACCATAAGTGCAAACATAATAAAGATAACCAAACAAAGATAGTTAGCATAGATAGGAGTCTATCTCCAGTAGGCACCTGAGTAGATCTCTACTAAAAAAAGACAAAGAACACCATAAATGAAAACACACTACTTTGCGTCTACAGACACTTATTTAAACCTTCTAAAACTCAAAAGAGTCGACGGACTCTTCTATTCTAGTCTCCCCGGTCACCGAGGGTGACAGCACGCACAATTAGGGCTTCCTGCTCCGCCCGCAGCACTTGCAGCCTCCTCTCCAAATCCCTTATGTTCTCTCTGGCAGCGCCAATGCGCGCTTCTTTCCTTGCAGGATCCATTGTTCTAACACTTATCAAAAGGCGGTTTAGCCCGCTACGGTGCTCTTGAATTTGATTTTGCAGTTGCCCCATTTCGGCAGCAATTGCAGAAAGCCTGTTTGCAGCATCCATAGCCATACGTGCTAGTACTCAATTTCTTTGATTTGAATTTGATGAAGACACTTATCGAGCCTCCATTTATAAAGTGGTAGAGTAATCTAGCCATGCAGTACGAATTGCATGGCTGGCACAATCTGAGTACTATAACCACGCAGCCTGTATGAACAAACAAACTTTGCAGAACCGTTTCACCTAATCGATCGTGGTGAAGTCAGCAATGGATTCGGCGGATCATCCACGTCACGCTAGGATTTTGGAAGGACATTTACGAGAGTGAGGTGGAGAAAGACGGGAGTGGATTTTTTTGCTCTAACTGGCTGTGAGCATGGGAATTTAGTTTCCGAGCAGAGGGCGGAGAGGAATTTGGTGTTGCAGGATTGATGACCGGGAAAGGGTTGATAATGTGTTGGTTTGTTTTAGCAGGTATATTGGTATGAATGAACATATTATAGATATAGAATGTAGAAGAATCTCGCCATGCGTCACGAATTGGATGGCAGGCACAATTCTTACTAGTTCTCCGCACTACTTTTCTGCAGTTGAATACTATCATGCCTATTTAGTGAAAAACTGGCTGGCTCTGGCTACCTTGCGGAGCAAACAAAAGATCCAAAAATCACACTGCCTGTATGAACAAACAAACTTTGCACAACCAGCTTACGTAGAAAAGATTCCATATTCTACGCCAATAGACTCGTGACATCCATGTACTGAGTCGTCAAATGAGCCACGTTAAGAAAGCCCAAGCTTATACGCATTGGCCCACAGGGTGCCCATCCTCAAGAAGGCCCGAATGAAAGACCCAAGCCTACATGAACCATCAAAGAAAGTACTACAAATGAAGACTTGGGCCTATCAAGCCTGCTTTCCTCGATGAAAGCCCACAGAAGGGCCAAAGCACAACAAGAGCCCTACCCATCATCAAAGCAAGCCCAAGTCCATGCAAGAAGGCCCGCTGGATCTGTCCAAATTCAAAGCCCGTCAAAGGTGGCTCCTCACATGAAATCATGAAAAGGATCCGAGCCCATATAGCCTCGGCCCGTCCAAATTATGTTCAGCGGTCTAAACCCAAGTAGCTGTGGCCCATGGGACCCGCAACCAGTCAATCATGCTATCCTTACCTTCCAACCAATCGGCCAATCACGCTATCCTTACCTTTCAACCAACCCCTTCGATTCCGCTTCTGAAGCAGTATATAATCTCGGTCCCTTACCTTGATGCCTACAGCTCAATTTGTTTTCCAGTGATGGCAAGAATCCGCGAAATACTGCTTTTTCTTTTTCTTCTTCTTGTGTTGTTTCTGAATGGCATCATAGCTACACGAGGGAAAGCGATGCTGCCCACTCTGCCGCAAAAGGGGGCCGCTTTCTTCCCCCCCAAAATGCCCGTTCCACCATCAGGGCCCAGCAAGCAGCATAATTATGTTCCGAGGCTGCGTTTCATTCCAGCAACAGTAGTCTATGGTTCAAAACGCCTTGTTCCATCCGGCGCGAATCCCCTCCATCACTAGTATGGTGGAGGTGTTATTTGTATTGCAATAATGAAAAAATGTACGAACACAAATAATGAGCAGACCAGCCCACTTTTATATGTGGGTTATTTTCATAATGTATTTTTGTTTTGAATAAAGAAGCGCGCTCCTGTTAGTGTAACGTAGGTGTCTTTCTCGGTTGATGGATGGGATAAATGCCTATATCGCTTTGTAATGTTATTGTCATGTTGATGCTATATTAAATAATCTAATCTAAACAAGTTGCTCAAGACTTAGTCCCATTCTTTATAATTGTCTTTCTCGTACTGTGTAAACGAACTTCAAGTCTTAATTGTGTACTCAACAGGAAGCGTCACAGCCTAGGTTTGGGCCACCTCCGATGTCGATCTGCAGTAATAGTTTTCGAAAGTAGTTTTCCGAGGTAGGTTCTATTTTAACCTAGAGCGATTTGCCTGCTTCTTTCTAGGCTATAGTTTACCTGTATCATGCAAATGTCCAACACTTAGGTGCTTTCTAAGATCATCCTATATGAAAGATGTATGACATGTGTGGCTAATGAATGACTTGCATGGTATGCAATCTGAACGTCCACAGAGTACAAAAGGTAAGACCTAATAAGAGAAATGAGCTTAGCACAACACGATATGGGGGGATAGAAACCTAATCCTAAAAGGAGAAACCCCATCACTGAACAATCATAGGAATAGAAGAAATAGGTTCAGACCAAGTGACAGAACTCTCTATGAGTTGGGCTACATAAAAGATCCTATTCTAAAATGGATGTAGCTTAACTAAAGCCCAATGCAGGTTGAACTCTATGGAATCTAAGCCTCACTACCCTCTTAGAGCGTTACAAGGAATTTTGGGCCTAATGACAAGAGTTTAAAGTATGGGTTAAACCATAGGTGAAAGATAGCCTACACAAGCTAGGCCTAACACAAGGCCCCATATAGATTCAGCTTAGGGGTTTATGAGAGATTGATTGATGGACCTAAGCTAAACTTATAAGATTGAACCTAAACCAAAGCCTATAGACTGAATTAGGAGAGCAGAGGTTTAATCCAAGACCAGGAAAGCAAGCTATATCGAAGCCCAATGCCAAGCAAAGCCCTAGACTACAAGTGAAGAAATTGGGTTCAACTAAGCCCTTAACCCAACATGAGGTGGAGCCTTAACCCGACACAGGGACCCTATTAGGATAGTGGGCTTAGTCAGCCCAACATAGGTTGTCAACCAAAAAGGAGAAGTTCCCGTGATTTAAGGTTTATATCCTACCCTAAGACGAGAGGATTGGGCTTAGAACAAGACCCATCGGTGGATAAGATCACATCTTCATGACAAGAGGTGTACACGTTAGGCCTCACTCAGGGTAATGGGCCAAACCTAACGAGTCCAAACAAATTGGATCTTATTGTATGACAAAACCACAGATTGGGCTTAATTCAAGGCCCAGAAAAGATGGGTTGAATCCATAAACCGCTCCGTGGGGTCCAATGACTCTCAGAATGGCTTAGAATTGCACACAATTGCTATAACTTGGGTCTAGTCATAATCCTTATGGGCTCAAGTCGTATTGGATCCTAAGTCTCACACATCGGGCTTAATTCAAAGCCCACAACCAATGGAAGAGCCTACAACTTGACCATGCACTTACACACCAACACTAGGCTCTATTCGAAGGTCTCGACCAATTGGGCTTAATTCAAAGCCCTTCCCTATTTATTCTAAAGGTCCTTCTTTTCCCTTTGTAGACGGCTAAGCGCGCTCTTTCTCTTCAACTTGGCAAAAAGCCCTTTCCTTTCCGTCGCTTGACTTCACGTATTGAGTAGGACTCTCGCTCCTGGGCTAGCACCCTACACATCCTACATTTACAGTTGACAAGCAAGTTTCCCCAAATTAAGTTTCCGAAAGAGGAAGGGCCCGAGAGATTGGCTACTACTTTCTACTTCTACAAAAGGAGGAGATTACTTTTTTACTTATGAAAATAGAGTCAAAGCAAGGATGAAATCAAGCTTAGCAGAGTAAACCACTCTATCAGTATAGAGAGCACTCTAATAAACAGAAAAAGGCTCGAGAGACCTGAACCTGTAGAAAAGAAGATAGTAATCTGGAAAGGCTAATCTGGAAGAAGATCAGGTAGGTGATTGATTGTCAAATTCGGATAGAGCTCTACCACCTTCTGCCACTGCGTGGACATCTGCCTCGCCCGCTAACCCCTGCTGTTACCCAAGCTTGGAAGTCGATGTTGCATCGAGCAAGTGAAGTGAAAACTTCCGGGTAGAGCTTTCAAGGATCTCCATTCATTCGCAAGTCACCTTCTTCTCTGTAACACTTAGTCTAGTATCTCGACCAGGTCATCTACGTGAAGCGAAACTGGCACACTTTAGGAAGTTTGAACAGGAAGAAATGCATATAGTAAAAAACCTCCCCGAGCTTGGATTCTAGCTTTGTCCGAGTTGGGCAGAAGCTAGTCCTGCTAAGACGATACACATGTTAATCGAGATAGTTAGAATGAAGACTTGGTTCCTATCTATGGAATATAAAAAAGACTTTCTGCACCATATGGATGAGCGATCTTACTCATATTCATTGATACGGGAATTTCAAGCAAACAAACTGATCCTGCTGGATGAGCAATGTGGTTAATAATTACAGAGCACGCGCATAGAAGCGAGGGGAGTTGGACGGGGATATAGGTTTAAATATCCTCACCGACCGACTGATTCACGGCTTGTCGGATGAGTTCAATGCATACTATTTTATTCCAAGAGCCAATGTTCGAATACCAGGCGCTACTGAGTCTCGACGCTGGCCGGAACTCAGGCGCATGCCCTCCCTTGAATGCCATTCTCCATCGAAAACCTGTCCTTAAGGAGGGTACTGCCACTGGTTTGGAGCTACTTTCTCTGAACGAGCTCTTTACTAAGAAAAAGGGCAAAGGCCAAAAGCAGGCCTACTTAGCTGGGTATAGAGGGAGCAGTAGATCGTCGATTGAAGAGCCAGCAGGTCAAACTTATTCGTAGAAAGCGGGTTACCGGTAGATGGCACTTAAGAGCGCAAATGGCCAGATGTGCAGGATCCCATGGAAGAAATTAACCTCTTGGACTGAAAAAAGGTTCCTTTCGCGTAACGCGTCGTCCATTCGGCCGGAAAGAAGAAGCGCCGCCCGCTAACTCGGCTCGTTCTTCGAGCTGGAAAGGGGGCCAAAGAGGAGAAAGCTTGCTGACTCAAGAACTCATTCGTCCTTGAGCTTCAACTTGCTGACTTGGTTCCTTAAAACCTATTTCTCCGACTTGGTCTGCTCTCCTTGCCTTGAAGTAGGTGTTTCGCTTTGGTGCTATCCTTCCCTTTGACTCCGATCTCCTCTTTCCTGCTCCATACAGATCCGGTTTTGAGGGCGAAGTCAGCTTTCTCATCCACCGGGCAAGCGGGTTCCACGGGTTAGGAGGCTGCCTTTAAGTGATAGGGGGGCCCTCATTTCATGTAACGCAAAGGAAAGCAGTGGCCGTTCACTCACTCAAGTTAGGGATGCAACGAAACCGCGGAACTGAAAGCATATATCCGGAATAGGAGGAAAAAGAAGCAGCTTCGGACCCCGGGGCATATACCTAGAAGGCATCTACTAATGTGTTAGCACCGGACGTAGATCGTTTCATTCCCATCTCCTCCGGCCACTAAAGCCTTAAACCACGATCTCTCTTATCCATCCGATCGGTGAAGAGGCGCCTTACTCATTTAGGGGGAGTACCACCTATGCCCGAAAGAGATAGAAGTCCTCGCTAAATGATAGAAGGAGTTTGATGCTCTCCTACGCCGGGTTCGACCGCTGTTAATAAGAGGAGTGACTTCCTTTCCTCGCAGGAACCGGCCGATCAATCTATCCATTCTATTCAGTCCATTCAGTACTGTCTAGTCCCTTTTCGGATATCGGGTGGTCGAAGGGAGGTGAACTAGAGGTTCTTCAAAGGATGGCATATTGCAGCTATCTCTATCGGAAGGCAACCATCGGAAGTTTCATAGAAGAAAAGGTGGAGGAATGAACTCTCATTTATTCGAATCCCTCCCGATCCAAGAACTGCCCTGAAGGTAAGCTTGATAAGTCGAATGCGAGGGATTGAAATACCCGTCTTCGAACCACAGCTTACAACATAGGGCCTCCGCCGATCATGAGACGTGATCAGCTCTACCTGAAGAGGCTCGTCCAACCGATCCTTCCCCCCCTTAATAGGCCGTTTATTGAAACTGGAATTCAATAAGTTAAGTATAGTACGCAAGGAAGGACCTATCTGAAAGGAAGGTAACGGCTGGCACATAGGGACATCGGTTTAAGCTCCCTCAATGGGTAGCTCATCTCATTGGCTAGCTAGCTCATATGGAATAGGTCTCTGGCTTGCTCCTGTCCGCTCTTTGGTTATCTATCGGAAAGGGGCGTAATCTTTCCTTTCTGTCCACAAACAAATGATTTCTATTTATTACCGCGAATCTCTGTAACTATGGCAAACGGTCAAAGCGTTCTGATAAGGGAAGAAGATACGTAAGCCTCTTTTGTCTCTTCAAATAGGCTTTCTTTGAAGGCGTAGGTGTCTTTTAATTTGAAAGTAGTCGGTGCTTTTCCATTTGATTTGCAATCCCCTTTTTCTAGTTATGCAGTTGATGATCGGATATGAAAGAACTAATCTACCTTCTATAAATATAAATAGAAAGTGGCTGCTTTCCGGATTCACAGCTTGAGGTTGTAGGTAACCTAAGTCCAGTCTGATCTGAGGGAAGCAGTCCCAAGTCAGTAGCGAGTACACCACTCTGAGAGCCCAGAAACAAAGATCCCATCCCGTACCCGTACTTTATATAAAAAATATAAAAAAAAGTCTTCTCCTTTTTCAGAGAATGTGTAAGCACCCTAGAGTAGAGGGGGAGGCCCATTTCCTAGCCTAGTTTTAAGCAGAGCAGCACCATCCTAGTCCAGAGCAGTACCTCTCTCTATGGGCTCGAGGCAAGACAAGCAGCCCGCTTCGCTTCCTTCGTCTCATTACAGGGAAGGATAGGACCTCGGTCGGTTCCAAGGGTGAGGAAGAAGTGCCATCTGCTTAATCGGAAGAATCCGCTGAGACAAAAGCATTAGCAGAGGCTGAATCAGCTGCATCAGCAAGCGAATGCCTTTCTTAGAATGGTTCGGAAACCCAGTGAGAATCACCTTCTCACCCCGAATCCTAAGATCCAGGGAGGTTGGCTAGAAAGAGAATTTCCAAATCTAAAGAAGAGGCTGAAGCATCAGAATCCGCTGAAACAAAGGCTGAGAAAGCCAATAGCGGGGCTTTTAAGCCACATCACGCTTTTCCAGGGACCGATCAAAAGCTGTTTGTTTTTCGTTAAGAGACTTTTTTCTCTGATTCAAACTTCAATCTTGGAGCTAGGGCTTCATTCTATGGGTAAGGTCAAGTTGATAAGCCGCCTACCTCCTTAATGAAGTTACATTACAGAGGGGCCTCCCTAACTCAAGTTGCTTGTGCCTGCTGTTACCTACCGTAGGACCTCCGTCCCCGAAGCGAAGAAAGAGGAGACCTTTCTCCTGTGTCGAAGGTTGGGTGTTAATGAAAATCACACTTTTTCATTATTTTATTTTGCGGATGGACATAAAAGAAAAGGGTAAGATTTCAAAAAGCTATTTACGTAGGAGAATAAGTCATCGCTCGCGGCTTCCCGCTTTCAATTAGAAGGGCAGGGCATCTTTCTGTTGCCGGTTAGGTTCACCTCAAAAGTGAAATAGGGTAAGCTGCTAGCTCTAACCGAACTTTCGGGTATCTATAAGTCCGACGAAAGACAACCCGCTTCTCAAAGGCGAGGTTCTGAAAGAAAGCAAGCGGTGCACTTAAATCTAAATAGGGTGGTATGGGTGAGAAAGAGAAGATCTAGACAAAAGACCTACTCGATGGAATTAGCCAATGTGTGCTCCTAAAGTTAGAAAACGTCCCGGCAAGAGCTGTCAGAATTCATCCCAGAAGGAAAATGACCCTTTCTCTTGTGCCTGCATTCGCTATTCCTATTCCGCTAAATTTTATGCCTAGCCCCGTCAGCTACGCTTTGGAATTGAGCTACCCAAGCAGACCAGCCCTTCCCGAGAAGAGCCAAAAGCGAAGGAGTTTCAGTAAGTAAGAAGAAGATTAATGATTTATGAAACATACTATTGACAACATGAATCCGCCTAGCAAGAAAGAAGACTCTAGTTTCATCTCTTAATTACTTGATCAAGACGGTGCAATCGATTGAAGACTGAAGACCGGGCACTTAATGTCTAGATTGAGATCGAGATGAAGCTCCAAGTCATGTAGGTTCACGAGAAGGACGTTTGTTTTCTACCATAAACAGAGGAGTTCGGTTGCATTTACTAGGAGAAATCTTTCTCTCAATCGCTGGCAGTTGGACAAGGAAAGGCAAGAGCGAGCAGCCACACCGCGATAAACGATGTCATGATAGGCTTTCCATAACCATCTTTCCCGACGTTGGTAATCAAATCCTTCTTTCAGTCTCACGGGCTCGATCACTGTCCTCTGGAACTTAAGATAAGAGGAAAGCGGTGAGTAGTAACTAGAGCCCACGGCAGGTGCCGCAGACCGTAGAGAGAGTTTTAGTTCAGTTCGCACCGTCAAGCGCTAGTGAAAGTCAGTTTCGGTTAGCGGAGCAGCTGGAAGTCGAGGATTACTTTCAAGCAATAAGTAGGCGCAGTTGGAAAGCTATCCACTCCTGCCTGTATAGGCAGGAGTGGATAGCTTGCCTGTTCCATGACCGAAGGTTGAAGTAAAGCGATCGAAGGTTTCAGAAATCAATGGCCATCGAGATGGGAGGAATAACTTTAGTACCCAAGCACGGGATGCGACTTGGCTCCGAAACTAGTGTGCCAGTCTTACTTCTCGCCCTTGGGGCAGCCCCTCTAACTCACCAAGGGTAAGATCCCACAGTCGGTCTTCATGAATCGAGAAATCCAAATTTCAGTCTCCGGTCCGGGGCCAGGCCCTAAAACTACTGACTTTCCGGCGGACTCGGCTTCACTTAGAATACGTATATTTCCCATATGCCCACCTTCCAGCTCTAAGCTAGTCCCTACTGATGCCTATTTCTTTGGTCTCATTCTGTAAAACTACTAACTCCTTCTACAGCAGGAATAAGGGTACTCAACAATACGAACACTAACGCAAACAACGTCTTTTTTTGCATCGCATTCGTTGATGGGTGACTCGACCTGCCTTTTCATTCAGGCGATGACTGGTCCTTCCGTTTCGTCCCCGTCTCTAACTCTACTGTCGGGGCTGGGACAAGAACAACAAACGGATTCTTTGATCTTCTGTTCACTACATTTCTAGTTCCTATTGCCTCCTCGCTATTGACAAGAACTTCCTTATTATTCGAGAAAAAAAAAAAGAAGTTTTATTTATTTCAATTCAATCTTTCTTCAACGGCTACTGAATTTGAAGTTTCGAACTCCTCTTTTTCTTGGGCCCCTTCCCTTTGAGCCGATACCCTCCCGCTCTTTCAAGCGGGACTTTCACACCCCTTCCCGGAAATGAATGTCCAGCTTTGCTTGCAGTCTCCACTCCAGTTCTTGCTTCCTCGTAGTGGTCGGTGGATACTTTGACCCTTGCTATGAACCTCTCATGCCAATTCCCCAAGACCTCTTGTACCCTTTTAGAGCTAAAAAGGAGTTGACCAGCCCTTTCGCCCAATCGATTTCCTTCATCATTCTTTTGGTCATTCCTTCTTCTGGCCAAAGAGACTTCTGGAGAAAGGTCCGGCTTAAGACACCTTGATTTGGAAAGCGATCGATGATCAATCCATCTGTCCGCACTTCCTCCTGGTCCTGCTGTATCTCTGCCTAGGACTTTTTTTTTCTTTCTTGACCCAGCTCGGAATGAAAGGAGACCTCCCGTAGGTGGCCTCTTACCTCTCTTGCTTCCAAGTGAGCACCCAGGTGAACCGTAGTGCCCAGGGCGTTCCCCTTTCATTTCTAAGTAAATTATGCTTCGGTCTTGCTTTCTTTTTTTTCATTAATCTCTCTTCACGCCCCCGCCTTTGTACAATTAGAATCCTAGCACACGTCTTTTTGAACTATGAGAGCTGTTTGTATACTTGCGTAAGAGGCTTTTTCCGTGATTCCAGTTAGGGACTCGGGTGCCCTTATTTCATATCTTTTTTTGTACTGCCCCATAAGAAGAATCAGTAGGCTCAAGTAGCCTTTTTGATGCATAAGATATGGAGGGCTTCTGCGCCCCAATCATTCTATTTTCGGAGGGAACCCCCTTTGAAAGCTTCTTTCATTGAATTCAAAGATCGATGGCTGTGAAGCATGCTGGGAATGAGGTAAGGACCTCTTCTCTCTGACGTAGCCAAAGCCATTCGACCTCGGTCGAGATCTAAGCCGGTCTATAGCACAGGTGCTGCAGTGAAAGATTCCGCCGTAGCTAGATGCCTTGAAGAAAGAGCAAAAAGACTCACTTTGGGTCCATGGCTCCAGTCAAAAAGGCCCTTCCCTCCCTTTGAAGAAAGCCCTGATCTACGACCAGCCTTTGCCATTCTTTTTCCAATGAGGAGTCCGACCTTGGGAGCATCCCGGGCAAGATCTATGGCTTCAGCTGCGGCTAAGCGAACTACCTATTCTATATATTCTATAGAAGTGAATATAATAGAAAAAGCTCTTCTTTCACATAGTGGGAGGCTGGCCTTCTCTCTTCCCAATTCTCCCAATGAGACCTTTTTCACTCACTTAGTGGACGACCCAGAGGACTTTAATAAAGCCCCCTTTTGCCTCATCCCGATCTCCCTGAAAAGAGGGTGAAGTAGCGGCTCCCTCCTATTACTATTACTGGGGTGGAGTCGAAGCTATGGCACCAGAAAGTCAAAGAGATTCCTTCCCGAACCACTAGTGTAGTCTTCTTCCTGCCTCCCAGTTAGGCCCTATCTCGCTTTCCAAGTCTCATTTGGATGAGGCGCCGGCGCTACTAAATGCAACTCTCATTTCAACATTCTTTCTTCTCTCACAAAGGAGTGTCCTATGATTGTGATTGGACAAGGTAGAAGACGGATTTTTCTCTCTTCTATGAGGGGAAGTCAAGGACCAGTATGATGCCATGCTAGTAGGAGTAGTGATGTCAGAAAGAAGGGCGATGAGCTTCTTGCGTCTATAGGAAGGTTGATTAAGGAAGGCATTTGAAGAAGGGAAGGGGAAGAAAAGGTATCGGAGAACCAAAGCAGGCTGTTAAGGGTAAAGGCGAGATGTCTGGTTTGCAATGGGAAGGCGCAGCTAGCCGAGCAGAAAAAGTGCTGGTTAAGGATTCAATTTAAAGAGTTGCAAGGAAAAAGAGCTTTCTCGGGCAAGCAAGTCTGCTCTGTCAGCGATTAGTTCAGCACGGTTAGGTCAGCTAGTCAGTCTGCTGTCTGATAGGTGTTAGCGAACATAGTGGTAGGTTCTTGTTGTTGAAAGCCCGTCCTTCAGCCCAAGCCCCCCTTTCGTCAAATAGGGAAGGGAATTAGGAACTGAACTCCTTATAGGATTAAGGTCCTAGCTCAACTATTCCTCTTGAATAGGAATTTGCCATTATGGAGGCTGCAGTGGATTGGCCTTAGTTAGTCTTCAATGGCTTATTAGGTCCTTGCATAGCCACCTCTTTCTTTCCCTCTTTTTCTAGAGATCTAACTAAAAGGTTCAGCAACAGTCGGAGAAGCATAACTTGTCCTTCCGGGTCATAAGCTGGGTATTTGGTCGATCGCCTCACTGCATTTCCACAGAATGGATTTGAAGATAGATATGATGAAGATCTGTTTAGTGGCCTTTTTTCCCCAGCATCATAAGTTGGTAGATAAGAGAGGTCCCTAGAAGGATAGCTTTCACCAGAACTCCTGGGGGGTGCTTTAAAAACAGTAGCTGCACTTGGATAGAGAGAATTCTCAGCCTTTGACCCGCCCCAGCATCCCCTACAATCAAGCTCCTATCCATCCGATTCGGTCTCTATACGTATCCCTCTTTTCGTGCTATGTTCTAGTTACGTCATGCGCTCTAGTAAGGATCTAATGGTTGCTAGTTTCAAGTCTCGGACTAGAGGCTCTTTAGTATCTAAAACCTGCTTTTCTTTTCTTAGGTTGACTGCCTTTCTTGCTTCCTCCGTCGAGTTGCTTTCTTATTTTCCTTAAAAAATCTATGAAAAATAATGGAATGGGAAGGAAGTTCACTTCTTATGCTTTCCTGGCTCTCACTTTCTGGACTCGGCTTTATACTGACCAGCTACTGGCCCCTTTCTGACTCTATTACTGGGCGAGAGGCTAGGCAAGTCCTTTCTTACGGCCGCTTCGATCCTTATTGATTGATTGGATGAATCACCAGTCTTGTCTTATGTTACGAGCACCTGCTTGACTTTCTTTTCTATTTCAGCAATGGAACAAGCGGTCATACATACCTATTAAAGAGAAGAGGTGGAACTCTTTGGTGGGCTTCCCTGCCCGCCTATTGAATGAATAATAGGGGCCGGTCTACCTAAGAGGATGGCGAACTCAAGCAAGCCGGAAATCCGCTTATGATAACTTCGCGATTGGGCTGAAGCCTTACGATTGATTGGTGGACGGCTAAGCGCCAACTGCTACGATGAAATTAAGGTAATCAGAGGATGAGGATGCGACTGACTACTACGGAACCAGGCCTTTAGCCGAAGCTTGCTCAAGAGTTGGAGTTTACGGCTATGCCAAAGCAAGTGTGGGAGGAAGTGACTTCGGTGGAGGTCCCTCATAAGAGATTGATTACTACACCCCTTAAGCAAGGGGCGTCGCTGCAGGTAAGTAAAAGGTATCGTATCGAAGAACCCTCTCCTACCTATGGTACTGTCCTTTGATTCCGATGCCGCGAAATGAAAGTATAGAGACAAGCCAATAGCCACTAAAGGGTCTCATAAGCAATTTGAATTCCAGAAAACAAAAGGATGCGAAGTGAGTGGACTGAAATATACGTGATGTGGTTACGGGCCTAGCTCAAGCAGTTTTCTTACAGCGGCTCTAGAAAAAAAGAAGGCTACGGATTCTTAGAAAAATGATCGGTTAGAAATGCTCATTCAGGGAAGGTGACTCTTTTTAGAAGAAGCAGATAGCAATCGTCGTGCAAGAAAAGCAAAGCGGACTCTTAAATAACTCTTAGGATCTCGGATAAGGAGGGACCGGCGCTCTTTGGAGGACTCACTCCATTTATCTTTATGTCTGGCCCCAGCTTTAAGAATGATTTGGGATCATTCACGGGGGACTTGTTAATAGAGAGTTCCTTTGGTTCGTGGTTTGATTGACCCTTGAGCACGAACTCGGTTCAGAGGAAGACAAGCAAAGACGAGACAGAGGCAGCATTAGGCAGCGACAAGGAGTCCTTTCGTTCCTTTCCACTTGAACCTTTTTTACAAAGAGCATTTCTCTTTTGTGCTCTGACCCTTTTAAAAACCTATCTTCAGCCATCTATTCGGCTCTAAAGCAATATATCTCAATGCCGGATCACCTTCAAGCACGAACTCGCCTTTTTAGGCACGTTGCTCGACTTAAGGGCCTCTTAAATCGATTTGATCAGTACAGACATTGGCCGTAGAATCTCAATTGACTTGAGAGCGGGATCCCATTTGTGTATTCCAATAAGGAGGATCCCTTCAATGCCCTCTGTTAGCTCAATCAATAAGGGATGCCGCTTTCTCATTGGCCCTATTGCTAGCTGGTAGATCAGACTAGTTAGACGATGCGGACGTTCTCTCTTGAGTCTGCACAGTCTGGTGCTT